TTAGCTGATCGTATTACCACAGAGTCAACTTGAAGAATTAGAACTTGACCTGATTTTAAATGCGGTCCTTTTTTGGCTATACATACATTTTCACAAAGAAACTGCCCAAGACTAACGATTGTAGATGTCTCTTCACAATAATTGTAATGGAGAAAATACCAATTCAATTTGAATGGATTCAAAATGATGTTACTGCATGAATAGGGATTATAAATTTTACCATTTTCATCCAGTAAATAATATTTAAGTATTTGAAAAATCTGTTTTAAATTGTCAAGTTGCAAATAGTTCGTTACCAAGATCTGATTATGGGTTATTAAATGGGAAAATAAATCGAAATGATAAATTGGAAAGCCTGTTCCTAAGGGGCCCAACGAATTCCTAATTGGAATTAGGGGGTCCTTTTTGATTGAGTCTTTTATCACATTGGGATATTTTACATCGTTGAATGGGCCTATTCGAGAACAATTGGATGATGACAAAATTATCAAAGATTGAGATTCCTTATTTCGATTCAACAATGTATGAATAGTTCCTTGGTTTGGATTAAGGGATTCTTGAATCGTTGCCTTGGAATAGGAATAAATGGAAGAAAACGGATTGCCATTAGCGCGATCTGATCCATTCTCAGAGATCAATCCTGAACCCGGCAGATCGTTCCTTTTTCCGGTATATGAAATAGGTGACTTCGCTAAGTCGATTCTTAGAAAATCTCTAATCAAACCATTTGTCCTTATTTCAACAAAGGAAGCACAGGCCTTTTCGATCTTTTTGTCTTGGTCCCAATTCAACACTAAACAAGTCCGAACTAATTGAATACTTGTGTCCCAAATTTCAAGAATTGGGTCGTAATAAAGGATATAATTGACAACTCGAAGTTGTAGATTATCACTTTCCTGCAAGAGATCCGCTGGGAAAAGTCTTCCTAAATTTATACCATCCGTTTTTTTATATGGGACTACGGGTTGAACCAAAACAAAATACTTTTTTTCATACCTGGAAAGTTTCATTCGTTGGATATAGAGCCAATTTTTCAATTTTTTGTATTCTTTGGAATTTTGTTTTCCCCCTCCCGGTGGTATCAATCGGAATGCCTTATTTGTCTTTCCAGGAAAATGGATATCTCCAGAAAAGATTATCAGTTTAATTTTTTCTGCTTTTTTCTTCACTCGGACCAATCCACCTACTCGACTTCTTCTATTTAAAGTGATTTGTGTATCTACCCCAATAATACTATTGTGCCGTACCATTATGGAAGAAGATTCGGCCAAAATGTGGACTTCCACGGGAATAAAAAAAAATGGATTGACTTCCTTTTGATATTTTGGCCAAAATACCTTGACTCCTCGATACTCAACCAAATTCTCTTCGTTGACGATTGAATTCAGCTCTCTAGTCTCATATTTAGTAAGTCCCGAGCTCTTTCTTATATATCGAGGATCGTCGAAATAAGCAAGAATACTATTTCTACGGAGAATACCATTTCTGGGGATTTCAATTGAGATACCTGAAGAAGGTATTAGTTGGTTCTCGCCTTCTTGAATCGAGTCGAGTGGGATGATGACTCTATTTCTTCGCCTCTTTGCCAATAAATCAGAATTCCCGTCGAGAATGCCCGGATATCTGAGATTACAACGACCAGTACATGTCATTCGATTAAGTTCTGAATAATCAGGAATCTTATCTCCTTTTTTATTTTTACCAGAAAAATACGAACTAAAAAATTTGTGTCTCACTTGATTATTAGTTACTGAGGGGTTAGAAATATATCTTCGCTTAACAGAAAGAGAATAAGCGTTCATTTGATCTTGATCCTTGTGGATCGAACAGGGGCCTAGACTAGATCTCCAGGGCTCCCCTAATAATATCCATAAATGACTTGTTTTTGGTAAGAGATGAATATTACCATATGTAAATTCAGGTGCATGGTACACATCGGTATTCCAGTGCATTTCGCCCTCTGAGTCAGAATAAATATGTTTTCGAACCTTCTCTTTCAAATTCAAAGTGGATGTTCTCGCGCGAATCTCAGCAATGACTTGTTCTGATTCTACATATTGATCGTTTTGAACTAAAAGAAAACTTTTGGGCGGAATACACACATTGTGTATAATATCTTCACTCTCAATAGTTACATATAAGTCTCTAGAACATAGAAAAGCAGGATGTCCATGACGTGTACGTGTCGGATGAACCAAATCCTCATTGAATTTTATTTTTCCATTAAAAGGGGCTCGCACATGTTCTGCAGTACCCCCTGTGAATACTCCGCCAGTATGAAAAGTTCTTAATGTTAATTGAGTACCCGGTTCTCCAATAGATTGACCTGCAATAATACCTACAGCTTCTCCCAATTCGACCAGGTCGTCATGAGCTGGACTCCGGCCATAACATAATTGACAAATCCAAGATGTACTCCTACAAGTAAAGGGGGTTCGAATAGAGATTGGTTGTGCTCTAAAAGTTATGAATCTATTGACAAGTCCAACCCCAATATCTTGATTTCTAGTAGCAATGCATCGCGAACCTATATATATATCATCTGCTAATACACGGCCAATTAATGTTTGGATAAAAATCCTGTCCGCCATCATTCCATTTCGAGGACTTACAGAAATACCGCGAACGGTGCCACAATCTGTTCGACGTACAACAATGTGTTGCACTACTTCAACAAGTCTGCGCGTGAGATATCCTGCATCTGATGTTCGGATAGCGGTATCCACAACTCCTTTACGGGCTCCGTAGCAAGAAATAATATATTCTGTTAAAGAGAGTCCTTCGCGTAAATTGCTTTGAATGGGTAAATCAATCATTTGTCCTTGGGGATCCGACATTAATCCTCTCATACCTACTAATTGATGTACCTGAGACGCATTTCCTCTGGCTCCCGAAAAAGACATTATATGGACTGGATTAAAAGGATCGGTCATCCGAAAATTAGGAGTCATTTCTTGTCGCAAATATTCACTTGTGGCATACCATATCTCGATTGATTGACGTAATTTTTCTACCGCGTGTACATTCCCATAATGATGGTGTTTTTCCAAAAGAACACTTTGTTGTTCAGCGTCTTGAACGAGCCATCTTTTAGAAGGTATTGTTAAAAGATCATCAATTCCTAATGAAATGGATGCGGCGGTCGCTTGTCGGAAACCCAGAGTCTTTACTTGATCCAGGATATGTGATGTATATCCTATTCCATAGTGATCAATAAATCGACTAATAAGTCGTTTCATGGCAGTTCCGTCTATCACTTTATTGTGAAAGACCTGAGTGGGCCGTTCTGCCATCAGTACCTCCATATTGCGTTGCGCTGAGTAGAATTTGACAATGGGTTTGAGTCAGTGATTGGAAAACTTCCTTTTCTAGATCTTGATTCACGTAGAAATTCCGCATTTCTAGTCCTAGTTAACCCGGTGAGACTCGAATTCGCGCTGGTAGCATAGAATTATAACAGCCCTGCCAAAACCCCTGTATGGCTTCTTCTATTTCTCGATAAAGAGAAATATGACCAAGAGTGGTTCGAATATATATATAAAGAATTTCTTTTTTTATACTTCTTACTATTAGATAGTGTCCATAAATCTCATAATAGGTCCCCAAAGATTCATAGTGAATTTCGATAGGAGCTTCTCTTGCAGCAATAACACGTTGATCTAGTCGCCACCGCAGCCACAAAGGACTACCTAAATTGATTCGTTTTTGCCGATAAGCTCCAATTGCATCATAGGCATTACAAAAAAAGGGTTCTTTTTTTTTTGTATACTTATAGTTATTATCTTCATTTTGATAGTTTCTACGATTACATGGATTATACCTATTTACACAAATACCCCGACGATTTCCACTCGTTAAGACATAGAGTCCACTAAGCATATCTTGAGTTGGTGCAGAAATGGGATCTCCAATAGTTGGAGACAAAAGATTCATATGAGAAAACATAAGTAAACGTGCCTCTGCTTGCGCCTCTAAAGATAAAGGCACATGAACAGCCATTTGATCCCCGTCAAAGTCTGCATTGAAGCCCTTACAAACTAATGGATGTAAACAAATAGCACGCCCTTCCACTAAAACGGGGAGGAATGCCTGTATACCTAATCTATGCAGAGTAGGCGCTCTATTCAGCAATACAGGATGGTCATCCAGAATTTCTTGAAGTATTTCCCATACAATAGGTTTTTTTTTCCGAATTTGACTCTTAGCAACTCCTATGTTCGAAGCAAGATGTTTTCTAATTAGGTCACGAATTACAAATGCCTGGAAAAGTTCTATTGCAATTTCGCGAGGCAATCCACATCGATGTAATGAAAGTGAAGGGCCCACGACAATCACTGACCGCCCTGAATAATCGACTCGTTTACCAAGCAGAGTCTCGCGAACTCTTCCTTCTTTGCCTTCAATTACATCTGAAAGCGACTTGTAAATTCTATTATGATCATCCCTCATTGGTTGTCCGCAGATTCCATTATCAAGAAGTGCATCCACGGCTTCTTGTAGCAATTTTTCCTGAGATATTATTAATTCTTCTGGTGTAGCTATACTTGTTGTTAATAGATCTGTAAGAGTATTATTCCGATAGATAATTCTTCTATAGATTTCATTAATATCCGAGGTCACTAGTTTATCCTCATCTATATGATAGATTGGTCTCAACTCAGGAGGAAGAACTGGTAATAGACGCAAAACCATCCATTTTGGTTCTATATTTGTTCGAATAAAATGCTTAGCCAATTCCATGCGTCTAAGCAAAAAATCTTTTCTTCTTCCAACTTTTCGATCTTCCCATTCATTCCCTGTGGATTCCTCTTCCTCCAATTCTTTCCATTCTACCAATGAATAATCTATAATCATTCGTAAATCTAGATTGGCTAATTGTTGTCTGATAGAACCTCCTCCGGTAGACATCTCTCGATTTCGAAATGTATCGAAGCTCCGGGTAGTAAAAAAAATTGGGATCCTGTATTTCCAGGGTTGAATTTCATATTCCAATAAACCCC